AGAGACGGTCATAATAAGGTTTACAAGTCTTTTTCAGATGTAATTGAAGGCAAAGAAGGAAGATTTCGAGAAACTCTACTTGGCAAACGAGTGGATTATTCGGGGCGGTCCGTCATTGTTGTAGGTCCTTCACTTTCATTACATCGATGTGGATTGCCTCGCGAAATAGCAATAGAACTTTTCCAGACATTTGTAATTCGTGGTTTAATTAGACAACATTTTGCTTCGAACATAGGAGTTGCTAAAAGTAAAATTCGGGAAAAAGAGCCAATTGTATGGGAAATACTTCAGGAAGTTATGCAAGGGCACCCCGTATTGTTGAATAGGGCCCCCACTTTGCATAGATTAGGCATACAAGCCTTCCAACCTATTTTAGTAGAGGGACATGCTATTTGGTTACATCCATTAGTTTGTAAGGGATTCAACGCCGACTTTGATGGAGACCAAATGGCGGTTCATGTACCGTTATCTTTAGAGGCTCAAACAGAGGCGCGTTTACTTATGTTTTCTCATACAAATCTTTTATCTCCGGCTATTGGGAATCCCATTTCCATACCAACTCAAGATATGCTTATTGGACTCTATGTATTAACGAGTGGGAATCGCCTAGGTATTTGTGTAAATAGGTATAATCCTTGTAATCAGAGAAAAAGACAATATAAAAATAAAGGAATCCACCCTAATCACAAAAAATATACAAAAAACTTTTTTTGTAATTCTTATGATGCAATTGGGGCTTATCGGCGGAAACTACTCCATTTAGCGAGTCCTTTGTGGCTGCGGTGGCGACTAGATCAATGCGTTATTACTTCAAGAGAAGTTCCCGTCGAAGTTCAATATGAATCTTTGGGTACCTATCATGAGATTTATGGACACTTACTAATACTAAGAAGTATAAAAAAAGAAATTTTTTGTTTATATGTTCGAACAACTGTTGGTCATATTTCTCTTTATCGAGAAATTGAAGAAGCTATACAAGGGTTTTGTCGGGCCTCCTCGGTATCCAAGCTAAGAGGTTCCATTAAATCAGTGTGAATTCGAGTCCAGTTCCTCGGGTTACACTAGGACCCTATTTCCTGAATTTCTACACGAATGAAAATCGAGAAAAGGAAGTCATTGACTCAAACCTATTGTCAAACCCCACTCATCAGAATATGGAGGTACTTATGGCAGAACAGGCCGATCTGGTCTTTCACAATAAAGCGATAGATGGAACTGCCATTAAACGACTTATTAGTAGATTAATAGATCACTTCGGAATGGCATATACATCACATATCCTGGATCAAGTAAAGACTCTGGGGTTTCGGCAAGCCACTGAGACGTCCATTTCATTAACAATTGATGATCTTTTAACAATACCTTCTAAAGGGTGGCTAGTCCAAGATGCTGAACAACAAAGTTTTATTTTGGAAAAGCATCATAATTATGGAAATGTACACGCGGTAGAAAAATTACGACAATCTATTGAGATATGGTATGCTACAAGTGAATATTTGCGACAAGAAATGAATCCTAATTTTCGGATGACAGATCCTTTTAATCCAGTCCATATGATGTCCTTTTCGGGAGCGAGGGGAAATGCATCTCAAGTGCACCAATTAGTAGGTATGAGAGGATTAATGTCGGATCCACAAGGACAAATGATTGATTTACCTATTCAAAGCAATTTACGCGAGGGTCTGTCTTTAACAGAATATATCATTTCTTGTTACGGAGCCCGCAAAGGAGTTGTAGATACAGCTGTCCGAACATCAGATGCTGGATATCTTACACGTAGACTTGTTGAAGTAGTTCAACACATTGTTGTACGTAGAAGAGACTGTGGAACCATCCAAGGAATTTCTGTAAGTCCTCGAAATGGAATCATGTTGGAAAGAATTTTTATCCAAACATTGATTGGCCGTGTATTAGCAGACGATATATATATAGGCTCACGATGTCTTGCCATTCGAAATCAAGATATTGGTATTGGACTTGTCAATCGATTCATAACTTTTCAAACAGAGCCCATCTCGATCCGAACTCCCCTTACTTGTAAGAGTACGTCTTGGATCTGCCGATTATGCTATGGTCGGAGCCTTACTCATGGTGACCTTGTCGAATTGGGGGAAGCTGTAGGTATTATTGCGGGTCAATCTATTGGGGAACCCGGTACTCAACTAACATTAAGAACGTTTCATACCGGTGGAGTATTCACAGGGGGTACTGCAAAACACGTACGAGCCCCTTCTAATGGAAAAATAAAATTCCCTGAGGATTTGGTTTATCCCATACGTACACGGCACGGGCATCCCGCTTTTCTATCTTATCTAGACTTGTATGTAACTATTGAGAGTGAGGATATTATACATAACGTGACTATTCCACCAAAAAGTTTTATTTTAGTTCAAAATGACCAATATGTAGAATCAGAACAAGTGATTGCTGAGATTCGCGCAGCAACATACACTTTTAATTTTAAAGAGAGGGTTCGAAAACATATTTATTCTAACTCAGAGGGAGAAATGCACTGGAGTACTGATGTTTATCATGCGCCCCTTTTTACATATAGTAATGTGCATCTCTTACCAAAAACAAGTAATTTATGGATAGTATCCGGAGGCTCGTACAGATCCAGTGTAGTCCCTTTTTCAATCCATAAAGATCAAGATCAAATGAATGTTCATTTTATTTCTGCCAAAGGGAAATCCATTTCTAGTTTTTCAGTAAATAATGATCAAGGGAAAGCCAAATTCCGTATTTCGGTTCTTTCTGATAAAAAAAAAAGCAGTAGTCTCGATTATTCGGAATTTAATCTAAGCGTAGATAGGGGTCGTTGTAATCTTCGATTTCCTTTTAGTCTCCACAAAAATTATGATTTATTTTTATTATCAAAAAGGCGAAGAAATAGACTCATCATTCCATTCCAATGGATTCAAGAACGAGAAAAAGAACAACAGCCTCGTTCTAGTATTTCAATTGAAATACCGATAAATGGTATTTTTCGGAGAAATAGTATTCTTTCTTATTTTGATGATCTTCAATATAGAAGAAAGAGTTCGGGAATTACTAAATATGGGGCTATAGGCGTGCATTCAATCCTCAAAAAAGAGGATCTAATTGAGTATGCAGAAGTCAAAGAACTTAAGTCAAAATACCAAACTAAAGTAGATCGATTTTTTTTCATTCCCGAAGAGGTGCATATTATACCCGAATCTTGTTCCATAATGGTACGAAATAATAGTATTATTGGAGTAGATACACGAATCGCGTTAAATACAAGAAGCCAAGTCGGCGGATTGGTCCGCATGGAGAAAAAAATAAAAAAGATTGAACTTAAAATTTTTTCTGGGGATATACATTTTCCTGTAGAGGTGGATACGATATTCCGACACAGTGGCATCTTGGTACCGCCCGGAGGGGTAAAAAAAAAAATTAACGAATCAAAAAAATTGCAAAATTGGATCTATGTCCAATGGATCACACCTACGAAGAAAAAATATTTTGTTTTGGTTCGACCCGTAATCTTATATGAAATATCGGACGGTATAAATTTCGAAACACTTTTTCCCCTGGATTCATTGCAGGAAAAGGAGAATCTAAAACTTAAAGTTGTAAATTATATTCTTTATGGAAATGGCAAACCAATTTGGAGAATTTCCGGAACCAGTATTCAATTAGTTCGAACTTGTTTAGTCTTGAGCTGGGACCAAGGCAGCAAAAGTTCTTCGTTAGAAGAAGCTCACGCTTCCTTTCTTGAAGTAAGTACAACTGGTCTGATTCGAGATTTTCTAAGAATCCACTTAGTTAAACCACATATATCTTATATACGAAAAAGAAATAATCTATTAGGGCCCGAATTGATCTCGGATAATAGGTCAAATCGGATCAATCCATTTTATTCTATTTATTCCACGGAAAGGATTCAAGAATCACTTAGACAAAATCAAGGAACTATTCATACGTTCTGGAATAGAAGTAAGGAATCTAAATCTTTGATAATTTTGTCATCAGCTAATTGTTTTCAAATGTACCCATTCAACGATGTAAAACATTACAATGGGATAAAAGAATCAATTAAAAATTATGCTAGAATTCCAATTCGAAATTCTTTAGGACCTTTAGGAACAGCCTGTCAAATTATGAATTTTGATTACCTTTTAAAAACTTATAATAAGATCTCGGTAACTAAAAATTTCCAACTTGACAATTTAAAACAGACTTTTCAAGTACTTAAAAATTTTTTACTTAAATATTATTTAATGGATGAAATCGGGATAATTTTTAATTCCAATCCATGCAGTAATGTTCTTTTGAATCCATTCAAATTGAATTGGTACTTTATACATCATAATTATTGTGAAAAAAAATATACAATAAGTACCCTTGGACAGTTTTTTTGTGAAAATGTCTGTATAAACAAACACGACCCGCTCCTAAAATCGGGTCAAGTTATAATTGTTCAAATTGACTCTTTAGTAATAAGAACGGCGAAGTCTTATTTGGCCACTCCCGAAGCAACTGTTCATGGCCATTATGGGGAAATACTTTTCGAAGGAGATACATTAGTTACATTTATATATGAAAAGTCGAGATCTGGTGATATAACCCAGGGTCTTCCAAAAGTAGAACAAGTGTTAGAAGTGCGTTCGATTGATTCAATATCAATGAACCTAGAAAAGAGAGTTGAGGGTTGGAACGAGCGTATAACAAGAAGTCTTGGAATTCCTTGGATATTCTTGATTGGCGCTGAACTAACTATAGCACAAAGTCGTATCTCTTTGGTTAATAAAATCCAAAAGGTTTATCGATCCCAGGGTGTGCAGATCCATAATAGACATATAGAAATTATTGTACGTCAAATAACATCAAAGGTGTTGGTTTCTGAAGAAGGAATGTCTAATGTTTTTTTACCCGGAGAACTCATAGGATTTTTGCGCGCGGAACAAATGGGGCGAGCTTTGGAAGAAGCGATTTGTTACCGAGCTATATTATTGGGAATAACGAAAGCATCTCTCAATACTCAAAGTTTCATATCCGAAGCAAGTTTTCAAGAAACTGCTCGAGTTTTAGCAAAAGCCGCTATACGTGGTCGTATCGATTGGTTGAAAGGTCTGAAAGAGAATGTTGTTCTAGGGGGGATGATACCCGTTGGTACTGGATTCAAAGGATTTGTGCACCGTTCAAGGCAGCATAAAACCATTCCTTTTGAAACGAAAAGGAATAATTTATTTGAGCGGGAAATGAGAGATCTTTTGTTCCACCACAGAGAATTTTTTTCTTTTTGCATTTCAAAAAATGTACATGAGACATCTTTATTTTTAGGATTTAATGATTGCTAAGAGCAGAATCAGATTCATCCGGCTTGTGTTGCAGTTATTTAATTAGGTAATACTAATAATGAATCGAATAGAAAAAAGAAAAACCTGAATGGCTTGGATCATGTATCAACGGACAATCCCCGTTAGAAGAAAAGGTTCCATGGGAACAACTTTTTATTTTTAGGGTACTTCTTCTCTTTAAAGAAAAAAAGAGAAGTGTGGGGAGAAATGACACGACGATACTGGAATATCCATTTGGAAGAAATGATGGAAGCGGGAATTCATTTTGGTCATGGTACTAGGAAATGGAATCCTAAAATGTCACCTTATATCTCTGCAAAGCGTAAAGGTATTCATATTATAAATATTACTAGAACGGCTCGATTTTTATCGGAAGCTTGTTATTTAGTCTTTGATGCAGCAAGTAGGGGAAAACAATTTTTAATTGTTGGGACCAAAAATAAAGCAGCGGATTCAGTAGCACGGGCTGCAATAAAGGCTCGCTGTCATTATGTTAATAAAAAATGGCTTGGTGGTATGTTAACAAATTGGTATACTACAGAAACTAGACTTCATAAGTTCAGGGACTTGAGAACAGAACAAAAGACGGGTAGACTCTACCGTCTCCCAAAAAGAGATGCGGCCATGTTGAAGCGCCAACTATCTCACTTGCAAACATATCTGGGCGGCATTAAATATATGATAAGGTTACCCGATATTGTAATAATTATTGATCAGCAAGAAGAATATACCGCTCTTCGAGAATGCATTACTTTGGGAATTCCAACGATTTGTTTAATCGATACAAATTGCGACCCGGATCTAGCCGATATTTCAATTCCGGCGAATGATGACGCCATAGCTTCAATCCGATTAATTCTTAACAAATTAGTATTTTCTATTTGCGAAGGTCGTTCTAGCTATATACGGAATTCGTGATAATAAAATTCTATTTTGTTTAAATTATTTTTTAAACTCCATATATTTATTAAAATATATTGGTTACGATTCCTGAATCGCACAAAAGAAATCAAAATAATTGAGTTTATTGTATAATTTGTTGATATTCAAAATATACAAAGCAGATGAATAAGTCGAAAAAGAGATGGTTGAAAAAAAAATAATCCCTTTTTAAAGTTATATTTCTTTCAGAGGATACTATGAATGTTTTATTATGTTCCATCAACACACTAAAGAGGTTATATGCTGTATCCGGCGTGGAAGTAGGCCAACATTTCTATTGGCAAATAGGAGGTTTCCAAGTCCATGCCCAAGTACTTATTACTTCTTGGGTTGTAATTACTATCTTACTAGCTGCAGCCGTTATAGCTGTTCAGAATCCACAAACCATTCCTACTGATAGTCAAAATTTTTTTGAATATGTCCTTGAATTCATTCGAGACGTGAGTAAAACCCAGATTGGAGAAGAATATGGGCCATGGGTTCCATTTATTGGAACTCTGTTTCTATTTATTTTTGTTTCGAATTGGTCAGGTGCTCTTTTACCTTGGAAAATCATACAATTACCTCATGGTGAGTTAGCGGCACCCACAAATGATATCAATACTACCGTTGCTTTAGCTTTACTGACATCAGTGGCATATTTCTATGCGGGTCTTAGCAAAAAGGGATTAGATTATTTCGGTAAATACATTCAACCCACTCCAATTCTTTTACCCATTAACATCTTAGAAGATTTCACAAAACCCTTATCCCTTAGTTTTCGACTTTTCGGAAATATATTAGCCGATGAATTAGTAGTTGTTGTTCTTGTTTCTTTAGTACCATTAGTGGTTCCTATACCTGTCATGTTTCTTGGATTATTTACCAGTGGTATTCAAGCTCTTATTTTTGCAACTTTAGCTGCGGCTTATATAGGAGAATCCATGGAAGGCCACCACTAATTTTTGACAGAGTCCTTTTTTTAGCTTAACCTGACGCAATGTAGACGCTTAGCAAATTAAGGTAAACTTAGACTTAGAGAACATAAATATAGAAATGAGGTTAAGGTATATACAATCTAGAATAAGTAATAGTAAAACAGATATTACGATATTAAAATTAAGTAATTGTAGAATAAATAAAAGAGATCTAAAAGATCTTTTTCCTAATTGAATAGTTTGTTTACGTTATGGGGGAAGGACATGTATATGTGATACTAGCTATTAACTAAGCGGATATGAACTAAAGATATATCTAATTTGCCCTACTACATAGGTGTTAAATAGGTATTTGAATGAAAGTCCTTCTTTTTCATCGTCGTCTGCAATTTTCATTTTTAATTTAATATTGAATTGGATGAGTTTAAATCACGAAAAAGAACAAAGAATTCAAAGAACGATTCGGAAAAAATAAAGAAATATAAAAACAAAGTTTGGACAAATTTGATAAGAACTAAAAAAACGGATATATAGGTATTTTTAATAATCCACAAATATTAGTATTTAACTTATGGTTTCTTAGTTATTTTGACTGGATAAATTTGATCCATCGGATGACTAAGTCAAAATTCATTGTTTGATTGTATCATTAACTATTTTTTTTATTTTTTTGGTGAGAGGAATTTCTCATGAATCCACTGATTTCTGCCGCTTCCGTTATTGCTGCTGGATTGGCCGTTGGACTTGCTTCTATTGGACCTGGAGTTGGTCAAGGTACTGCTGCGGGACAGGCTGTAGAAGGGATCGCGAGACAACCCGAAGCAGAGGGAAAAATACGAGGTACTTTATTGCTTAGTCTCGCTTTTATGGAAGCTTTAACAATTTATGGACTTGTTGTGGCATTAGCACTTTTATTTGCGAATCCCTTTGTTTAATCTTACAATATAGTTTTAGTTTTTTATTTCTTTGGGTTTGCTGTTGCTTGTTTAAAATTTTATTCAAATTTCATTTCTTACGCTCATGTACATGTAAAGGACTGATTGGGGGAGGAGGAATTGGTACACCAATTAGCTTTATTCTGGGATTCCAAGGGAACTCTTTTTTAAGAAGTATTGCAATAAACGAGATATTACGAAACTCACATAAGACTCAATATCTAATTCTAATAAGTTTCATTCTTATTTTAAATTGAAACAAAATACTTTTTTTAAATCCTTTTTATTTTTAACGCTATTTTAGGAGTATTTATAAAAATAAATAATAGGAAAAACGCTACTATAAAAAATATAGACAATTTGTTTTATCTATAAGAATACGCAAGAGGAGATCATATGAAAAATGTAACCGATTCTTTCCTTTCCTTAGCTTATTGGGCACCCGCCGGAAGTTTCGAGTTTAATACCGATATTTTTGCAACAAATCCAATAAATCTAAGTGTAGTACTAGGTGTATTAATTTTTTTTGGAAAGGGAGTGTGTGTGAGTTGTTTATTTCAAGAATAGGCTGGATCCGACCAACTGCACTTTATTTTTTGGTATAACTAGGAAAGAAAAGGTGCATGATTTCGCGAATTACTTCTGAATAAATTAAGAAATCATATTTTAGAACCATAACATTTCGTGAGTCATTGGTAAATATACTTTGATTCTCTATTAACCAATAATGTGCGACCATTAACAGGGTTAAAGCTAAACCGTTTGAAGTCCAGATATAAGCACGGTACTCTTTCTACTATATAGCTTAATACGGAAATGGTTTCAAAACAAAGGGTAGGAATTTCTTTTTCGATATAGAACACTCATGTCGATAAAAAACGGATTCGAGCCTTTTATTTGGTTCGAAAAATACCTCAGTGTATTTCAACTTTCCACTTTTTTATTTTACGCTAAATTGATGACCTATGCATAAAGTAAAAGTAATTCTTTGGATTTTAATAAAAAAAACAACTTTGCTGACAATTATTTGGTTGGTCAGAAGAGTCCTCCGAATATTATTTTTTTCGATTAGTGATCCGTTTTTCAATTTTAATAGAAATAGAGAAGACAGGCTCATTACATTAAAAAAAGAGATAGGAATTCTCATAAGTAATTGGGTGTGAGAGCCAAATGAATTGAAAGATTCATGTTTGGTTCGGGAAGGGATTGTGGAAGTTTTGAACTGAATGGAAATAGAGTCTACTTTCATTAAACGATTTATTAGATAATCGAAAACAAAGAATCTTGAAAACTATTCAAAATTCAGAAGAACTACGTGAGAGGTCCCTCGAACAGCTGGAAAAAGCCCGATCCCATTTACGAAAAGTAGAAATGGAAGCGGATCAATTTCGAGTGAATGGATATTCTGAGATAGAACGAGAAAAATGTAATTTGATTAATTCAACCTCAAAGACTTTGGAACAATTAGAAAATTATAAGAATGACGCCATTCATTTTGAACAGCAAAGAACGATTAACCAAGTTCAACAACAAGTTTTCCAACAAGCCTTACAAGGAGCTCTAGGAACTCTGAATAGTTGTTTGAACAACGAGTTACATTTACGCACCATCAGTACTAATATTGGTATGTTTGTAACAATAAAAGAAACAACGGATTAGTCTTTCTACTGCAGGCATTATTATTATTTTTTTCTTTCAAACAATAAGAAAAAATAATTAAGAAATATTTATGGTAACCGTTCGAGCCGATGAAATTAGTAATATTATCCGTGAACGTATTGAACAATATAATAGAGAAGTAAAGATTTTAAATACAGGTACTGTACTTCAAGTGGGCGATGGCATTGCTCGTATTTATGGTCTTGATGAAGTCATGGCCGGT